TCTTTCCCAGCCTTACCTTCTGCTGGGTACTTTACCATCAGACCAACATTCTGTTTCTTCTCTGCTTCAGTCTGTATTTTCAATTCCATTACCTTCTTCCTCAGCATCCTCCTTTTCTGGGTCCTTGTCAGCTTAGATGATTTCTGTTATGCTGGACTCTCTCCTACAGCCTCCTTCTCAGGTCTCGGTTTCTGTGCGGCATGAACCCACTGATCAGTTGGTGGGACAGTAGACGGTGTTTGAAATAACCATTGTTTATTCAATCGAAATCTCATAAGAGAAGAAAGCTTTTAACGTGGGTCGGCGTATAGCCCACTCCATTCTATCTATGACGCATCGGATCAACTGAGAGAAATCCTGAGTAACGAGAGAGATTCTCCACACGAACGAACGACCCGCCAAGTTCGAACTGACATAGGTGAATCGGACCAACACCTATCAACCACCAACAAGGAGTCGCTTTGGTTACGCAGTTTGGTTAGCAGGCAGGCCGCTTATTACTATTATACATTCCCTTTTCTTGCAGGTAATCATAATGTGTTATTAGGTATTTTATAGTATATGATAAATATATCTTGTTAGGTGTTAATTCTTTATATAGTAAGACTCATATGATATTAGGTATTTATATTCCACTTCATCAGTGCGGATACGCTTTGAACAAGAAAAAGTATACGATACGAGCGAGAAGAAAGAGAGTGAATTAGATAGAGTTACCTACAGAAAGTCAGACAAAGGATGAGAAGGAATGGGTAAAAAAGCTTCCTGGCTAAGAAAGATAAAAGCAGAAGAACAAGTGATAAGGGCATTAGGGATATATAGTTAACATATCATGCTTGGAAGCTGCTACCACTAAGACTGATTATGAACCTTAGATCAAGTATATGATAATATTTATTGTTAGGTATTAATTTTATATGATAAGTATCATATGATATGAGTTATTAGGTATTTTATAGTATAGGATAATATATGTTGTTAGGTATTTATTCTATATGGTAAGTATCATATATTATGAAAAATAATACCTATTATCATCAAGATATATATATTTATTATTAACGATATCAGGAACCCTCTAAATCCTCTACAGCATCATACCAAGATACGCTAGATCTCCAGCACTCTAACATGATTCCTAAACCACCTACCCCTCCAACCGTAACAAATATACACTACTACATATATAAATACTCTCTCTAAAGGATGGATTAAATATAATGTTCATTTTTTAAGGATTCTCACTTCTCTCTAAAGGGTGGATGATACACTATGTTCATTTTAAAGATTCTAGAGAATTTCTTTATCAAACTCATTTTCTAAGAGATATAGAGATATTGTAGTATACTACTAGGGATAACTTGTGCTCTTATTCTTCTGTCAAAAGTAGGGAAGAGCAAGTGTCTGATCAGATCAATCAAGCGATAGGGGCAGAGACTTTACTTCGCTAGGACGGAGTTGCTGTCGATTGAGGATTGGCCGAGGGCCCTTTTTTCTTTTATAAGGGAAGAGATTGTAGCTGGGTACAAATAGGCCGGTGAAAGACGAGTAGGCAAGCACGCGGGTTGTACCGGTCAGCTTTGAGCTGTCGAGTGACGATTGGCCGAGGGGACTTCCATCATGTAGCTGGGTACAAATAAGCCAGTTAAAGACGAGTAGGCAGGGCGTTAGGCTAGTGCCAGTGGGGTACGTAAACGAGGACAGATCACATGGTTTTGTACTGGTCAGTTTTGAGCTGTCGAGTGACGATTGCTCCATCTCTTAAGAAAGGACGCGGGGGGCCTGTCTTATAATAAAGGGGGTACTCTCTTCTCTGATGTGCGCTATATTATTGTGTCCTATTCCTTAAGGAGTGATCCGGGATTAAGCCACGTGGCGATACCCGCCAAAAGAAAGGGGGCCTTGAGTACTCAAATGCGTACGAGGAAAGGACAATTATTCAGCGCACTTAAATCTAGTGGATGGGGTTCCATATTCATGAAAAGCCAGGTTTGAACCATGTTACGGAACCAAGACAACCTATCTTACTAATAATAAGAAAGGGTTAAGGGCCTCCAACGCCTATAAATAGAAGCTTCTTTCTCTATTTGGCAAAGCAAAGGGAGATATGGATCCAGCTACCACTGAAAGACTTTCTCAAATTAATCAAAGAATTCTAAATGTTGAAAATGAAAGGCGCGAACGTCAGCAAACGCTTCATGCTTTTTTAGAGCATGTGCCTGCTGTTTTTCCGGAGCTGGTGGAACAACGCATTCAACAGCTCCTTAACCAAATTCAAACCCTGGAAGAAGAGGGGAGGACCCTTTCCCGAGACAGGGAAGACCTTATTGTTAGGATGGCCTTCCGCATCCGCGGCGGAAACAACTAAGAGTCAGTCGACTCTTTGGAGTTTAAGAAGGTTTAAATAAGTGTCTGTAGACGCAAAGTAGTGTGTTTCTTCTTTTTCTTTGTTTAGTGGAGATCTACTCCTATGCTAAGTGTCTTTGTTGTGTTTGCATGTATCACTAGTAGTCTTCAATGCTTCCGTTGTTCACTTTGTAATGTTGTGTTTAGTTGTGTGGCTGGTCTATGTGTGTGTAAGCTTCCTATTTGATGTATTCCCATGTAACGGCTATTAATGAAAAAAATCCGCTTTGTTCTAGTTCATTCTCTTTCCCTGTTTTGTGCAGAAAAATTGTTGATTTGAATTCTTTTTGAAATCTCGTTTTTTTCTTGTAAATTTCTCACATATACAAGCTCAAACTACAGCCAAGAGGGTGGAAGTTGTGTGTTTACAGTCACTCTCCTATATCCTATAATAGCATAAGCATAGCAGAAAGCTTCCATGCCTCGCTATCCTATCTTTAAAACCGACACCGAAGGAGTTGAACGTAGTGAAAAGAGTCGTTTCTTTGATGAAAGACGCCACAAAGCTAGTATAGTTATCGCACACCTGATCTTCTTTCTGATAGGAATGATCACCTTCTAAACAAAATAGGAGTGAGAATTCCCCAACGAACGGAATAAATGAGTGAACAAGCACCGAAAGGTGTGCGTTAGTGAAACGAATAGCTCAGTCCTAGCGGACAGGACAAAACTTCCCTTGGAGAAAGCCAGCCTGAGGGAACTGGATTGGTCATTCCACCATCACTCGATTATAGAGGGTTGGAGCCCTCTCTCTGAAAGCCCTCTTGATGCGATGAGAAAATGGCTAGTATTCAAGGCTAGTCCCAAGAAAGCAAGCTAAAGGGCTATCCCGATAAGAAGATGAAGCCTGATCGGGCCAAAAATGAAAGCAATCGAAGGAAGGGGTAGAGCATGTTCTATTTTTCCGAATCTTTCAAGATGAAAATAGAGGGATTGGCTTAACTTCCTCTATGCGGTTGCATACAGCTTTGCTTGAGTAAGGAGTAGGCCATTCCAGATAGGCTGCTTTTGCTATTACTGAAGCTTTTAAGAAAAAGACCTTTCCTTTATGATATTAAGCTTTATGATATTAAGGATTTTTCCAATCATTAGAGTGGTGTCATCCCCTTTCATTCATGTCTGATGGATAAAAGCCCTTGGGCCTTCGTTCATTTTGTTTAAGAAGGCTGCGACATATACAGCATCTTTCCATAGACTTTTTCTTGCCTGGATGAAAATTCAATATATGAATAGTCATTCCCTCACAAATTCTTTATTTGAATATCTTTGCTTTGTTCGTTCTACAGATATAGATTAAACTGCCTTTCTTGGCACCATCCCTATTCTGATGGCTCAGTACAAGACCGACGGAAGAGAAGAGGTGAAAAGGCTAGCGAGGCAGAATTCTTTTTCTCTTTCATAGCGCCGCACAATGGAGACATTGTAGTGCTAGACCAGATTTACCAGCGGACAGTTGAAAAACGATACGACCCAGGACCAATTCTGGTTCTTCTTTCTATCAAAATAAATCGAATTCGAAAGAGCGGGGTCTTACTTATTCAGGGGGGATGAAAGACAAATAAAGGGATCAGGGGGCTTTATGATCGGAGAAAGAGAAGGGGCGTGGTTGGTGTGTCACTGGGTCGGTGGGGGAACCCGTAGGAAGGGGGGACGACCCGCCGAATTCACATCAGAAATCGCCAACATGAACACAAACGAAATCTTGAATTGCGTATAGAAAGAAAACGAACCACTTCTATTCTCGGAGCTGAGGTATATGAAGAATGGCTTTTTGGTCCCTTTCGTCCAGTGGTTAGGACATCGTCTTTTCATGTCGAAGACACGGGTTCGATTCCCGTAAGGGATAGGTACTCATTCCCGGCCGCTTTCAGTTAGTGTTCATTGCTGAGTGATCGCTCGCTATCTGGCTGGAAAAGATGGTCCGGAAGCTTCCTCTCTCCCAGCAAGCAAGACGAGATCACCACTTCTCTCAGTAATGGACTTCCTTTACTTCGTAACCTTAGCCTTAGATGTCCTTTCATAGATTCTCGAACCTCCGACAGACAGAATCTCCATGCATGCGTTCTTTCTCTCCTCCCCTCAGCCATACATCCCTTTTTTGCTTTTGGCCCTTTTTGTTAGGCATTGAACCCCACCCCACGGAGCGGTGCTGAGTGGTGTCCTCCCCTCCCTAATACCTAAACAGAGTTCCGTCTATGGAGCCTAAAGCTTAAACCATGGCAGTAAGCAGTAAGTTGGCCTAGTCTCTCGCCCAGCCTTCGCCTTCTTCAGTGGCCAAGTTGAAGCGTTCAACGTCGGCCTACCACCTTTTTTTTTCAAGGTTGAGCTTGTTCAATTGAAGCTAATGCTATGCTGCCCTTCCCTTGTTCAAGAGAAAGCGAGGACTTTCTTTTAGCTACCGGCCCAAACAAAAGAGATTAGCCTCTTGATCGATCGATTGATTGGATCGAAGTACGAAGGGGTTGATTGAAGTCTGAGATCAGCCCAAGACTAAGGCCGAGCAACTAGCTGCTGCAGGATTGGACGTCTATCTATCTCACCACGCTCCCCTACTCCTATAAAGGCCGGCGGAAGGAATGCTCTGCTCATCTTTCTTACGGCTCGTTACCGCAGCGCTCGTTCACCCCTTCTGCTTCTTCCATTCAAAAAAAAAAGGTAGTCTTTCCTTGGTAAATAGCGTCTTGAAGTGAAGCGAAGGCATTATTGAAGGAAAGAAATGGCGGGTCGGTCAATTGCATTAGGTAGGAGATGCAGGACCTGTCTTAACCGCAAGTGCATTCGCTATTCGATTCCATCCTAAATCCCACCAATTCCAAAGTGTGTATCTCTTCTTTACTTTTAAGTGACAAGGGGGGTGACAAAGGGTATACTTTCTTCTCTATGTCGCCGTCTCATCAATGAGCGTAGATTAATAGCCAAGCCTACCCTTTTGTGCTTGTCAATCTGTATCCCATTCTTCAGGTATAGTTTTCTTTGATCACAGATCGACAGGTGATCCGTCCTTTCTCCCCCTTTCGTCATAAGGCGTGGTCTGACTCTGAGAAAAGAAATTCCTGTGTTTAGGTCCCTACTAAGCAGAATTCGTAAACTATGCAAAGGCTCTTTGAAGACTTTTTCAAAAGTTTTTAGCAAAAAAAGCAAAAACAATTCTCAACGCCCTTACGAGGTAGTGATGAGTTAAACTACTCGTGTTGGCATGGAAGTCAGCCCGGTAAACTGATTCCATTCTGCTACTAGGGTTCCAAACCTTCCCCTGAGCTCTAGAATCTAGAAATACCTTTTCAACTCAAGAAATGCTAAAGCTATTTAGAGTTGGTATTTCTAACTAAGTCGGAAGGAGGGCTTTGGGCAAAGAGCAACTCTCAAGTACTTTACTTCAGTCCCAGTACTGAAAGACGTGACTTCAGGAGTGGATTTCGGAAGGAAAGACTTCGTTTACTTCCTGCAAATTGCTTATGTAAGAACTAGTAGAAAGAAAGGGGCGTTCCGCCACTTGACTGTAAGGAAAGGAATTTGGAAAAAAAAAAGAAGTAATTTCGTATATAAAGATATGGGTTTCCGGGCTTAGATCGAAATGGAATCCCCGAAAACCGGGGCTGGAGTATTAGACTTGTTCTGCTTCGATAGAGGCACTGTAACCGTAAGTGGAATAACAATCATTCGGCCGATTGCTCTTATCCTTCCTTCGCTGACACAGAAGAGAGAGAGCACTCCCCAAGCCAAGGATGAGTGCCAAAGAGAAGATGCGCAAGCTAGTCTATCAGAAGGAGAAAGCGAGGGAGTGAGATTTTAGGTTTCATTAGGGTAGACTGAAGACCAAGCCAATCTCGAAACAAAAAAGAAAACTTATTGCAACTACGAACGTGAACAGATGCTTTCTCATTAGACTATTTTAACCGATTGTTTATGTCGACCCTACGCTACGATTCTTCTTCTCTTATGAAATTTCTAGTTAGATGAACACTGCTCTGCTGCATGACGGAGTGATCTTTCCCTCTTATGAAAGCCGGTATCTCACTTTCGAAAGAGAGTCTCGACGTGGCGGTGTACACCTAGCTCCATAGCTGGGCTAGTCACTGGCTAGAGGGCGACCGACCTACCGGACCGGAGGCAGCCGAGAATGTTATGTAAAAAGGACCAAGGAGGATCCTATCCTAAAGGAGAAGGAGGAGTAGGAGGAGTCAGTTTTCTTTGAAGATCGAGGAACGTAGTGTCGGACAATTATGCCATCATGGGGATTTCCACTTTTTTGTCTACTTCCATCCGTAATACTTGGAAGAATTTTACGACTAGAAAATAAGATAAAAAAAAGACTTGAAATCCTTTTATTCCATATTGGAGTAGAAATCCTTTTATTCCATATTGGAAAAGTTATCGTGGGTCTTGTTCTGGCAAAGGTCACCTTACACTTTGGGTATCTGTTCGCGGATGACCTAACTCGTGCTGTGAATCAGTTTTACTCTCCTCCGTCGGGTGAAGGGTGGTTCAGTCAAGCGCCAACCCCGACTCCTCCACCAGAGAATTCCGGTCTGGAGCTCATTCCCGGTGCGCGAATCGAAGGGGACGGCCCAGCCCCGGGTTCGGAAGGAGAGAAACTAAAAAAGCTCCATGCCGTAGTCGAAGGGCATCTTCGGAGATACTGCGCTTCTGAGGATGGATTGAAAAGGTTCCCTTGTTTGAAAGATAAAAACAAGGAAGATTTCCAATATTTTGCGCAACATTTTTCTATTACGGAATTGGACATTGATACAAAAAGCGAAGCGGAAATCGCTTCGCTTTCTGCCTATTTGGGTCCATTTCGTAAAATAGAAACACTATTTCATATGTATTTTGACAAATACTTCGAGTCAGACTAGAGACTGAAGTAGAAGAGTAGAAGATGGCCTGAGACTGAGAGAAGGCGGCCTCTCTCGGGCTCGGGAAAGACAATTTGGCCGAGAGTGTTGTGTTATTGTTATGAGTGTTGTGTTATTGTTATGTAAGACCAAGGAGGATCCTATCCTAAAGGAGAAGGAGGAGGAGTAGGAGCTAGCCTTAGGGGCGGAATCGAATGATTACGAGATAAACAATGAGACAAAGGAGAGCACTTAGACG